CGGCCCGGACCGACTTACTAATGGGATGCCCTGATACGTTACAAAATTTCGCTTTAGCCACTGATCCAATCAGAGGAATAATTGGGACTAGGGTCTCGAATTTATTAATAGAAGTATCTATTAGAAATGAATTCTCTAGCATTTGAATCCTTACCACCGAAGTGTTTAGTCGTACACTTGAAAGATAGCCCAGAAAATAGAAGGAATGATTGTATAATTGGTTTATATGGATCCTGTCCGGTAGAGACCACAAGTAAAAATGACATTGCCAAAAATGGACAAGGTGAGATTTCCATTTCTTCATCAGAAGATGAGTCCCCTTTGAAGCCAGAATGGATTTTCCTTGATATCTGACATAATGCATGAAAGGGTCCTTGAACAACCATAGGGTCTTCTGAAAATCATTACGAAGCACTACTACAAGATGTTCTATTTTTCCATAGAAATGTGTTCGCTCAAGAAAAGTTCCAGAGGATGTTGATCGTAAATGAGAAGATTTTTTATGGAGAAACACTAATACGGATTCACATTCATATACATGAGAATTATATAGTAACAAGAAGAATCTTTGATTCTCTTTTGAAAAAAGAGAAATGGATTTCTTTGGAGTAATGAGACTATTCGAATTACGATACTCGTGGAGAAAGAATCGCAATAAATGCAAAGAGGGGGCATCTTGTATCCAGCAGCGAAGGGTTTGAACCAAGATTTCCAGATGGATGGGATGAGGTATTAGTATATCTGACACATGATTTAAATGTGATAATTTGTCCTCGAAAAAGGGAAATATTGAATGAATAGATCGTAAATTATGAGATTTTGCTATTTCTTTTTCTTCTAGGGAAGATACTAATCGCAGCGAGAATGGAATTTCCATAATGACTGCAAAACCCTCTGATACCATTTGAAAATCAAAATTCTTGTTGTGTCCAACGAATCTATTTTCGTTGGAATCATTAACCGAAAGAATCAAATGATTCTGTTGATGCATTCGAGTAATTAAACGTTTCACAATTAGTGAACTGGATTTATTGTCATAACCGAAATTTTCCATAGGTTCGTAAAAAATCGATCCATTTAAACCATGATCATGAGCAAGTGCGTAGATATACTCCTGAAATAGAAGCGGATATAGGAAGTGTTGTTGCCTAGATCTATCTATTTCTAAATATCCTTGTAATTCCTCCATTTGAAATTATACAAAGGCACGGGGGATTTCTTGGGTTATCAAATGATACATAGTGCGATACGGTCAGAACAGGGTATATAGTAAGAAAAGAATAGATACCCCGGGGACGGGGAGTCCAATGAACGGATCCTCTCTCTTTCCATCCAATTTGTTTGTGTTCGTTATAGTTACAAGAGATGGTTAGAAATCCTTTATTTTTGCAACCCGATCGCTCTTTTGACTTTGGAAGAAATTCTCTTTATCAGTATACCGTTTCTTCTACACATTCGTCTCCACTCCATAATAGAGAAAGAATAGTTAATAGTTAGGATTCATGAAAAAAAAAGGAATCGATGATCCACTCACAGGAGAACCCTTTCCCGCATCAGGCACTAATCTATTTTTAACGTCTAATTAGATCGGGTAATCATTCGAATTATGAACCGAGCTCGTTGCTTTTGGTTTCCTTATAATTGGAGCCATTAGGGCTCTATCCATTTATTCACTCGACCAAACTGTGAATTGATTTGGTACCGTTCCAAGAATCAAAACAAGATTTTCTACCGACCCAGGAAGTATTCTCAGAGTTCTCCATTGATACGACATGCTGTTTTTTCCATTCATTCCCTTTCAGGATCAGTCGTGGTCTTACAAACCATACCAATGGTATGGACGAATCTGTTGCTTCATCCAAATGTGTAAAAGATCCTAGCCGCACTTAAAAGCCGAGTACTCTACCGTTGAGTTAGCAACCCGTATAAATATGGTGTGTAGATACGATCGGAATAAAAAAAAAAATAAATAAAGAGATTGGATTGCCCTAACCCATCAAAACATTGAACTAGCAACAAATCGAAAAGAAACATTTGATGATCAATTATGAACATCAAAATGTTCAGATCAGATTCAAATACAACGGATTCACGGATAAATATAGATAGATGTAAAAATTTGTGGACCCTCCTGTTTTGATCATTTTTTTTTCTTAAGAAGATACTTCTTGTGTCACAGTGAATCCGGCGAACCTAGTGAAGTAAAGAAACAAACTTATGGGACGTAGATAAATAGATCTATTTATCCACGATCGAATTATATTTGATCGATACACCATTGTCAATATAAATTGAATTTTGAGAAAAAAAAAATGAAATAAAGAAAATAAAGACTTGTGTTGGATTGGCACTACATAGATAAGAAATGAAGTGTGTGGGGGGGAATAAATAAAGAAGAAGTAGGAAAAAAATCTCTGGTTTTCAATAGAAGTACAAACAATAGCAAGATTGATCCCTTATTTATTCGTAGAGTCCCAACGAAAACCATATGATTGATGGCAATCCCCTCAATTGCCAGTTATTTCACTCAATCTTTTTTTTTTTCTATTTCATAAATTTTATTTCGTTTGATTAATTCGAAGTTCCTTAAATACTTCCGCCTTCTTTGAAATATCATGAACAGTTCCTGTAGGTTGAGCGCCTTTTTCAAGGAAATATAGAATAGCAGGAACATTTGAATAAGTTTGGTTCTTTATCGGATCGTAAAAACCCACTTTACGAAGATCTCTTCCTTCTCTTCGGGATCGAACATCAATTGCAACGATTCGATAGATGGCTCATTGGGATAGATATAGATGAACAATGCCCCCCCTAGAAACGTATAGGAGGTTTTCTCCTCGTACGGCTCGAGAAAGAATGATTCGAATTTATGTATTGTATATAGTGGCAAATGGATCCATAAAATCATCAATTAGATTAGGATTTGAGTCGTTTTTTTTTTGGAAGGAATAAAAAAAAAAAAGAAATCTCATTCGTACTCATAACTCAAGTTGGGTAATTCTCAAAGAGCTCGAAGGGAAATCCTTAGACATTTATTGAGCCGTCTCTAACCTCTTTTGTTTGTCTCGTCTAGAATCGATTTTCCTTTCTCATTCTGATCTAGTTATTGAGACAATTGAAAATGGCGTTTCCTTGTTCCGGTATCCTTTATCTTTGCTTTGAATCATTGGGTTTAGACATTACTTCGGTGATCCTTAATTGTTTCAAAATGGCAGCAACATACCTTTTGTTCTTTCTATTGAAGAATCATACAAATGGTTGATTCCCCTGTGATACACTTTTGATCGAAATAGTTTTACCAATTCCGACAAATTTTCCTTTTTTTGCTTTTTTATTTGAAACTTGTTCGAATTTGCGATTTCTATATCGAAGATATACTTACGAAGTTGTTCCAACTTATTGACTGGCACTAACCCTAGATCCTTCCCTCTGATAAATGAATCAAGAATTTATGCTCGAGCTCCATCATGTACTATTTACAACCCCCCCAAATGGGGTCCTGGTGGCACAGAACAAACTATGTCGAGCCAAGAGCATCTTCATTGATATATAAAAAAATGGTGGATGCAAGAATCCACAGCCGATCATGTCCTTCAAGTCGCACGTTGCTTTCTACCACATCGTTTCAAACGAAGTTTTACCATAACATTCCTCTAATTTGGACCGGTATGGAATTGATTCAATATGGAATCATGAATAGTCATTGGCTCCATCGGTGCATAGTAGTCCATACTTTATTTTTATATATGTATGAATAGGTATTTCTCTGGGGAAATCTCAGCAAAAAGCCAAATTAACCCATATTCTGTTATAGGAATGAAACACATTTATAAAAAACACGAAGAAATGAGTTGCTTAACACTTATTTATTTACATCTACATCTTCAACATATTGTTATATTGTTCGGGACGATCAATCATGAAAGATCCAATTCCAATTCTTTCTCGAACAACTAAACTAAAGACGAGTCTTTAATTCGATTACCAATACTGGAACAAAATAAAATGAGTCATTAACCAAATAAGCTATTCTAATGACCCGGAAAAGTCGCAAGTGACTCGATAGGATAGATTCACCAATCTCACACTTCTTCGAATAGCGAGGAGGTAAGGAATCATAAAAAATAAAATGGTTTCAAGAATTTCCTACTTCGACATCATTATCATTACTATAAATAAGTTTTCCTGTAAAGACTGAATTTCATTTGATCTCTAAATCAATCAAATCAACAAGTCGGCACAATCACAACGAGTAACTAAAAAGTTTAGCAGATATCTCATTGATTAAAGAGACGCGAATTCGATCATCATAAGAGAAATCCATGTTTCTTTTCCAATTGAATCATCAATGATTTAAATCAGATGGATGGGTCGAGAAAAAAATCCAATTTAGTTGTTTTCATGGGGATGGATAGAAAAGAGCTCATGGAAGATAAGATTAAGGTCGCTATTCTTTCATCTGATTGAGAAAATCCAAATCGTAGGAGTATGACCTTTCCGTATCGATCAGATACACCGAACAATTGTCACCGGGGGTCATCGTGTATATTTAAGAGATCACAAATCTTTTTCACCGAAACCGAAATACCGGTGTCACTGAAATAGAACAATAAAACTACATATGGGCATGGTTCATTTTCTACGGATTTTGCTTTATTTCAGATTCAGAAATTTTTCCATTTCCATAAAGATAAACTAAAGTGAATGGAATCTATGAATCCCCCCCACCCATCGTTACATTGATTTCCAATTATTCATTGGAGCCTGATGCAAAATAAAAGCAATTAAGTCCAAAGAAAATACATCTGTTCCGTATTGAACTTTATTGTTTGTTAATGAGATCCGGATGACACAGATATTGATTGAAATTGATACCTTCCTTTGCTAATTAACTCGTATCTACACGAATTCTATGGGGATCATGAATCATACTCAAAGCCAATCAAAAAAAGATCCTCTTATGGGATGCTATACCATCTTGTATAGGTACAAAGCCGAAT